GGCTAAATAAAATAAATACTAAAAAAAAAATTAGAGGATTCATTGAGATTCTCAAATTTTGAAGATACTTTTTCGAATGAGCCGAGCCACTAGGATGAAACTAAAAGAGTTCCGCATTATGAACTATGTACCGCGCACATCACTTAGATGGGCTATAGAAAATAGGAGGAAATGAAGAAATAGAATATGAAAAAAATAGAGAAGGAAATGAAAGAGGATCATATTCTATTTGTACTGTATCTGAAATGAACTTTGGCTATTCCCATCCCTCAACTCCTCTAGACTATACTTTTTCTCTTTCAACTAACTAATTTAGCCTTTCGAATATGTATAAAGTATTAACGTTTTTTTTTGAACAAAAGGAGACACAGTATGGACAAATAAAAAAACAAGAGGAAACAAAATGGAATTCTTTTGTATACTTTATATACATATGATATATATAAGGGGTATATCTCCGACATTTAGATGGATAAATAGGTATCATGATTTATACTATTAATGAATATGTATGTCGACCCATATCAATTAATTTTTAGAATATATACTCATACAAATTACTCATGTGCCAGGAACCAGATTTGAACTGGTGACACGAGGATTTTCAGTCCTCTGCTCTACCAGCTGAGCTATCCCGACCATTCACGACGCATCATCCTCATTTTATTTTAATATAGGACTTGGGTCTATGTCAATTAGTCAATTAGAAAAACGAAAAAGTATTACAAAGTATTATACAGGATCTAATAGAATTTCTTGGATCTTCAAAAAAAAATTTTCAAAGTTTCAGTACAGTACAAGTAATGATATGTATTGTTAATTATTCAAATTTAATGGATTCCTTGCTCAAATCATTTGTACTGTACGCGTATCATATATATCACACACAAGTCTTGTGATAAGAAAAAAATTTTCGCTCAGATCCATTTGTGAAAGAAAAGAGTAGAATGAGAATGAATGATAAATATAACGAATTTTGATTTGAATCGCTAACAAAATGATAAAATGAAAAAAAAATAATTAGGGAGTCAACCGGGTCGTTTTGGGGATAGAGGGACTTGAACCCTCACGATTTCTAAAGTCGACGGATTTTCCTCTTACTATAAATTTCATTGTTGTCGATATTAACATGTATAATGGGACTCTATCTTTATTCTCGTCCGATTAATCAATTATTAAAAAGATCTATCAGACTACGGTGGAGTGAATGGTTTGATCAATGAATATTCGATTCTTTTTTCAATTTTTAATCGATTCACAACAAGTCTTTCATTTTTCATATAAATATAAAAAAATACAGATTTGGGTCGTCATTAATCATTTTGAGATAGTATTTCAGTACTATACGTATGTATATAGGTTTATCCTTCATCCTTTCTGAAGTTTCGATGGAAGGATTCCTTTACTAACACAATGCAGCCAACTCCATTTGTTAGAACAGCTTCCATTGAGTCTCTGCACCTATCCTTTTTATTTTCGGTTTATGAAACCCTTGTTTATTTTCATAAAACAGGATTTGGCTCAGGATTGCCCATTTTTAATTCCAGGGTTTCTCTGAATTTGAAAGTTCTCACTTGGTAGGTTTCCATACCAAGGCTCAATCCAATTAAGTCCGTAGCGTCTACCAATTTCGCCATATCCCCTCTTTTTTTTGATGTGATTAAGATCGCATCATGATGCCGCCCCCCCTTTTCTTTCATTTCTATTATGCTGGACCGGTTGAATTCATTAGATACCGGTTCCTATATTGAAAAGTGTTTTCTACTATTTGATTTCTTGTATATTTTCTTTCATCTCTATCGGAGACCCGTATTTGGTCCAATCAGAAATGATTCTATCATTTCTATATCATCAATTCAATATAGATCGCATAACATATATATTATACTATAATATATATTTATTATACTTATATATGCCCCTATTTCTACCGTTTTTAGCGTGCAATTTTAAATACTTGAACGGTCGATTCTTTTTTTTTTTTTTCGTCTTAGCTTTCACCTTTCCGAATGAAACCAGAGGAGTGTTTCATTATGATCTGGATTGCGCTTTTATCTTTCATGTTATTCTTAGGGCAGGCCTTCTATAACATTATAACATAACAAAAAAAAACATTATAACATAACAAAAAAACGAAAAGGAAGATTTGAGTATTATTAATTTTAAATTCAATTAATAGCCATAACTAAAACTAATAAAATGGCTATAACTAACCATTCCGTTAATTTAGAATTCGAAGAGAATTCAAAATAAAATTATTTATTAATTAAATATGAAATATGAAATTATTTCGAATTATATATAATAAATAATAATATTATAAGATTGTAATATACAAGAAATATAGAAATAGAATAAGATTCTAAACTTAATTACATTACTTTACTCGATTTTATTTAAAATGAAATATTAAAATATATTTTCAAATTAAATTAAAATGAAATATATATATTTCTATATATTCTATATATAAAATATATATGAAATATAATAAAATTATGTAATAAAAAATAGTAAACATAGAGTAAACATAGAATAGTAAAAAAAATCTTACCATCTAATTAAGCTAATTAAGATATTTATTATTGATAAACATATATTTGAGAAATCGATCAAAATTTTATATCGCGATATTTAATAATATCGCTATATTAATAGGTATGTTCTATAATATTCAAATATCCAATATGTTTGGAAATTATAAAATTCTATATTTCTATTCTTCCTTATTTTTGATATTTCTATTTTTCTATATATCATATTTCTTATGAATTTCTATTTTTCTATATATCATATTTCTTATGAAATAGCTAAGAATGAACAGTTAATATTTCAGTAGTTTGCTAAATTAGTATACGTGTACAATTTATGTTATGTGAGCCCGCTTAGCTCAGAGGTTAGAGCATCGCATTTGTAATGCGATGGTCATCGGTTCGATTCCGATAGCCGGCTTTTCTCCGTTTGTTTGATTTTTTATTTTTTACATAATTGATAATGTGAAATCAAAGCGAAAAACTTCTTTCCCTTTTCCCAAGGGTCACCCTATCATCTCGTAGGAACTTCCAATTATGAATAAAAATGGGATTGGAGGAGTTCGGTCTCTGTAGAACAAATCAATCAAGAAAAGAACCCTGAATTTTTTTTATTATTATTTTAACAAGAAAAGAACCCTGAATTTTTTTTATTATTATTTTAATTTTTTTTATTATTATTTTAAATTTTTTAAATTCTTTTTATTTATATAATACAATTATTTATATACAATAAGGTCCGGATATTGATACAATTCCTCTAATTATTATTTGTAATACAATACTTCAGTAAATTTCGATTAATTTATCATATTTTAGTTTAGTTTTAATTTTGTTTTATGAAATTTCATAAAAAATAAGGAGTCTTTATGTCACGTTACAGAGGGCCTCGTTTCAAAAAAATCCGTCGTCTGGGGGCTTTACCGGGACTAACTAGTAAAAAGCCTAGAGCCGGAAGCGATCTTAGAAACCAATCGCGCCCCGGAAAAAAATCTCAATATCGTATTCGTTTAGAAGAAAAACAAAAATTGCGCTTTCATTATGGTCTTACAGAACAACAATTACTTAAATACGTTCGTATCGCCGGAAAAGCCAAAGGATCAACAGGTCAGGTTTTACTACAATTACTTGAAATGCGTTTGGATAACATCCTTTTTCGATTGGGTATGGCTTCGACTATTCCTCAAGCCCGCCAATTAGTTAACCATAGACATATTTTAGTTAATGGTCGTATAGTAGATATACCAAGTTATCGCTGTAAACCCCGAGATATTATTACAGTGAGGGATGAGCAAAAATCTAGGGCTCTGATTCAAAATTATCTTGATTCATCCCCCCGCGAGGAGTTGCCAAACCATTTGACTCTTCGCCCATTCCAATATGAAGGATTCGTCAATCAAATAATAGATAGTAAATGGGTCGGTTTGAAAATAAATGAATTGCTAGTTGTAGAATATTACTCTCGTCAGACTTAACCCCAACTAAAATAACAAGGGTTCGGACAATTTTGACCTCTCCATTTTGGCTTAAGTAAAGGGACCCGGGGTAAATAAGGTAAGGGGTTTGATCTGGGGATTTTGATCTCATTCATGTATCATAGATCGGTAGGGGATTTTCATTCCTTGTCCATTTTGCCCAGTATTTTTCGTACCACAGAAGATTTGGATTAGGAATACATAATCGATATCAAAGAAAGGTCTAACTGTTGGAGTATACATTCTTATTTGATGCATTGCAGTCAGTAACATTGGTGAATTAGGTGAAGAGTACGGAAAGAGAGGGATTCGAACCCTCGGTAAACAAAAGTCTACATAGCAGTTCCAATGCTACGCCTTGAACCACTCGGCCACCTCTCCTACATAATGATTATGGCCAAAAAACCGAGTTAATAGTGAGTCATTCATATTATTTTGGATAGGTATCTACATTGAATTAAAATTATTAAAAAATTGAACTCTAAAAATAGAAAACTTTTCATCAAAGACAAATCCTTTCGCATAAATCTTTTTTGTGAAAAATTGTAAAATAAAGATATATCTATTCATGTTTGCGAAGATGGGGTTTCCGCCCTTTCTAATATTTATACCGGATTTAATCTCTCAATTGAAACGAATTCAACGATTGATCCATTTTTTTAGACTGTGTTTAATGGATATCTTTAGATCATTATTCAATTTTCATAAAAATTCTAAAATGCCGTTCCAGTTTTAGATTTTTCAACAACAACTCCTTACTCCAACTTCTTAACCCATAGATTGATTTCAAATTCATGAACCGTCCCCCGGATTTTTTTTTTTTTTTTTTTATTGATTCCTGTCAAAACGAAACAATTTGAGTATGAGTAAAAGGTCTTCCTTTTTATTTTAATGAATCCGTTTTTATGTTATTTCGTACTGTACAATTCCTTTGTTTGTGGGATCATTTTCTCACGAAATGAAATTAAAATAAATTATAGAATGGATTAATACA